TTAAAAATAAGCTAAATAAAGCTTTTGGGTTCATACCCCAAATATAAAGGAAACTCCTTTTTTTTAAAAATAAAGTGCCTGATTAAAAGGATTATTCTGATAGGATAAATTATGTAATTTTTTACCTTTATTATATTTTATAGAATTAAACTATACCTAATAATTTCAAAAATTATTGTGCATCATACACCAAAATATAATTATAATAATATGAATAATTTCATAAAAGAATTTTTATTCTTATTTTTTATCCCATATGCCAATAATTCTAATAAAATGTTTTTTTTATTTATTCTATTCTTTAGAACAATAATTTCAATTTCAGCTAATTCTTGATTAGGCTGTTGAATTGGACTAGAAATTAATTTATTAAGTTTTATCCCCCTAATATCCTCCCCCTTAAACTTACTTAATTCAGAAGCTTCATTAAAATACTTTTTAACTCAATCTATTGCCTCAATTAATTTTTTATTTATCATTTTACTTAATTTTCTATTTATTAAAAATTTTTTTTTTAATCCCCTCATATTAATTTTAATTAATTCAACCCTATTAATAAAAATAGGTTCAGTTCCTTTCCATTTTTGATTCCCTAATATTATAGAAGGTTTATCATGATTTAATAATTTTATTCTAATAACTTGACAAAAAATTTCTCCTATAATTCTCCTTTCATATTGTATCAATTTTTATTACTTAATTTTCATCATAATTTTTAATGTATTAATTGGAACTATTGGCAGTTTTAATCAATCCTCTTTACGTAAACTTATAGCTTTTTCATCAATTAATAATTTAGGATGATTAATTTCTGCTTTATTAATCAGAGAAAATTTATGACTCACTTATTTTTTATTTTACTCAATATTCTTATTTATTTCCTGTTTTATTTTTTATGTTACTAATATTTTTTACATCAATCAATTATTTAATTTTAATTATAATTATTTCATTAAATTTACAATTATATTAAATTTCCTTTCTTTAGGGGGACTACCTCCTTTCTTAGGATTTTTCCCTAAATGATTAATTATTAATCATTTAATTTTAAATAAATTTTTTAGTGTAACATTTATTTTTATCATAAGAAGTTTAATTATACTCTTTATTTACACTCGAATTATTTATTCCTCTTTTATATTTTATACTATTAAATTAAAATGATTTAAATTATTTTTTAAAAATAATTTAATCATTTTAATTTATTTCTTAAATATAATTTCATTATTAGGGATAATTTTAAGAACTTTATTTTTTTTTTAATTTTAAGGTTTTAAGTTAAATTTAAACTAATAATCTTCAAAATTATTTATAAAGAAATTCTTTAAGCCTTAATAATAATTATATTATACCTTAAAATTTGCAATTTTAAATCATACTTGACTATAAAACTTAATAAAAGAGATTTATCTCGTTAATAAATTTACAATTTATCGCTTATAACTCAGCCATTTTATTGCGAAAATGACTTTTTTCAACTAATCATAAAGATATTGGAACTTTATATTTTATTTTTGGTGTCTGAGCAGGAATAATTGGAACCTCTTTAAGATTACTAATTCGTACAGAATTAGGAGCCCCCGGATCTTTAATCGGAGATGACCAAATTTATAATACTATTGTTACAGCCCATGCTTTTATTATAATTTTTTTTATAGTAATACCAATTATAATTGGAGGATTTGGTAACTGACTAGTTCCCCTAATATTAGGAGCCCCTGATATAGCCTTCCCCCGAATAAATAATATAAGTTTTTGACTCCTCCCCCCCTCATTAATTTTATTAATTTCTAGAAGAGTCGTTGAAAATGGAGCAGGAACAGGATGAACAGTTTACCCCCCCTTATCTTCTAATATTTCCCATGGTGGCTCTTCAGTTGATTTAGCTATTTTTTCCCTACATCTAGCAGGAATTTCCTCAATTCTGGGAGCAATTAATTTCATTACTACAATTATTAATATACGAATTAATAACCTATCTTTTGATCAAATACCCCTATTTGTTTGAGCGGTAGGTATCACAGCCCTTTTACTTCTTTTATCCCTACCTGTATTAGCAGGAGCTATTACTATACTTTTAACAGACCGAAATCTTAATACATCTTTTTTTGACCCTGCAGGAGGAGGAGACCCAATTTTATATCAACATTTATTTTGATTTTTTGGGCATCCTGAAGTTTATATTTTAATTCTTCCAGGATTTGGTATAATTTCACATATTATTTCTCAAGAAAGTGGGAAAAAGGAAACTTTTGGAGTATTAGGAATAATCTACGCAATAATAGCAATTGGGTTACTTGGATTTATTGTCTGAGCTCATCATATATTTACAGTAGGAATAGATATTGACACTCGAGCTTACTTTACATCTGCCACAATGATCATTGCTGTCCCAACAGGAATTAAAATTTTTAGTTGATTAGCAACCTTACACGGTACTCAGATTAATTACAGTCCTTCTATAATATGAGGACTAGGATTTATTTTCTTATTTACTATCGGAGGATTAACAGGAGTAATCTTAGCTAATTCTTCAATTGATATTACATTACATGATACATATTATGTAGTAGCTCACTTCCATTATGTATTATCTATAGGGGCTGTATTTGCTATTTTTGGAGGGTTCATCCATTGATACCCATTATTCACAGGCTTAATACTTAATCCTTATCTACTAAAAATTCAATTTATTTCTATATTTATTGGTGTAAATTTAACATTTTTCCCCCAACATTTTTTAGGTCTTGCAGGGATACCTCGACGTTATTCAGATTACCCTGATAGATTCCTCTCATGAAATATTATTTCCTCATTTGGGTCATATATTTCTTTATTTTCAATAATTTTAATAATTATTATTGTATGACAATCAATAATTAATCAACGAATTATTTTATTTTCTTTAAATTTACCTGCTTCTATTGAGTGATACCAAAGTTTGCCCCCAGCTGAACATTCTTATAATGAATTACCTATTTTAAGTAACTTCTAATATGGCAGATTATATGTAATGGATTTAAACCCCATTTATAAAGGCTTCCCCTTTTTTTAGAAATGGCAACTTGATCAAATTTTAATTACCAAAATGGAGCCTCTCCTTTAATGGAACAAATCATTTTCTTCCATGACCATACCTTAATTATTTTAATTATAATTTCAATTTTAGTAACTTATTTAATAATTAGTTTATTTTTTAATAAATATATTAACCGATTTTTATTAGAAGGACAAATAATTGAATTAATTTGAACTATTTTACCTGCTATTACTCTAATTTTTATTGCATTACCATCTTTACGTTTATTATACCTTTTAGACGAACTTAATAACCCTATTGTAACCTTAAAGTCAATTGGGCATCAATGATACTGAAGTTATGAATACTCCGATTTTAGTGACATTGAATTTGATTCCTATATAATTCAATCTAATGAAGATTTAAATAATTTTCGCCTTCTTGATGTTGATAATCGTATTATTTTACCTATAAATAACAAAATTCGAGTTATAGTAACAGCTACAGATGTAATTCACTCTTGAACAATTCCATCTTTAGGAGTAAAAATTGACGCTAACCCCGGACGTTTGAATCAAACTAGATTTTTTATTAATAAACCAGGAATTTTTTACGGGCAATGTTCTGAAATTTGCGGAGCCAATCACAGATTTATGCCTATTGTTGTAGAAAGTGTTCCTATTAAAAATTTCATCTCTTGAATTAATAGTTATTCATTAGATGACTGAAAGCAAGTACTGGTCTCTTAAACCATTCCATAGTAAATTAGCAATTACTTCTAATGAAAGAATTAGTTAATAAATAACATAAATATGTCAAATTTAAATTATTACTCAAGTAATATTCTTTTATCCCTCAAATAATACCTATCAATTGATTACTTTCTTTTTTCCTTTTTATTTTAATTTTTATTATTTTTATAATTATAAATTACTTTATTTATAATTATAAAATTGATATAAAAAATAAAAATATTAATTTCATCAAAAAAAGAAAAATTTCTTGAAAATGATAAATAACCTATTTTCAATTTTTGACCCCTCAACAAATTTATTTAATCTACCTTTAAACTGAATAAGAACTTTCCTTGGAATTTTATTCGTCCCTCTATCATTCTGATTAATCCCAAATCGTCATTTTATTATATGAAATTTTATCTCTAACAAATTAAATAATGAATTCAAAACTTTATTAGGCCCTAATAGATTAAGAGGATCAACTTTTATTTTCGTTTCCTTATTTTTTTTTATTCTTTTTAATAATTTCTTAGGACTATTCCCTTATATTTTTACAAGTACTAGTCATTTAAATATCTCTCTATCTATCTCACTAACTCTATGATTAAGATTTATAATTTATGGATGAATTTATAATACACAAAATATATTCCTACATATAATCCCCCAAGGTACCCCAGCAATTCTTATGCCTTTTATAGTATTAATTGAAACAATTAGTAATATTATCCGTCCTGGAACATTGGCCGTCCGATTAACAGCTAATATAATTGCAGGTCATTTACTCTTAACATTATTAAGAAGAACTGGAATTAACATGCCAAATTACTTAATTATTTTTTTAATCATTGTTCAAATTTTATTACTAATTCTAGAATCAGCGGTCGCAATTATTCAAGCTTACGTAATTTCTGTTTTAAGTACTCTTTATTCTAGTGAAGTAAACTAATGACTAATCACCACAATCACCCGTATCACTTAGTTGACTTTAGTCCATGACCTTTAACTGGGGCTATTGGAGTAATAACTTTAGTTACAGGAATAGTAAAATGATTTCATAATTTTAATAGATATTTACTAATTATAGGTTATACCATTATTTTACTAACTATATATCAATGATGACGAGATATTTGCCGAGAAGGAACTTACCAAGGTAAACATACTTTACTAGTCTCTAACGGACTCCGATGAGGAATAATTTTATTTATTGTCTCTGAAATTTTTTTTTTTATTTCATTTTTTTGAGCCTTTTTCCATAGTAGACTTTCACCTAATATTGAAATTGGTTCAATATGGCCTCCAATAAATGTTATTGCTTTCAACCCTTTTCAAATCCCCCTTCTTAATACTATCATTTTAATTACTTCTGGGATTACTGTTACTTGAGCTCACCATGCTATTATAGAAAATAATTTTACTCAAGCAACTCATAGTCTATTCTTAACAGTATTCTTAGGTATTTATTTTACCATTCTGCAAGCATATGAATATTTAGAAGCCCCCTTTACTATTGCAGATAGAATTTATGGAGCTTCTTTCTTCATGGCCACAGGATTCCATGGATTACATGTTATTATTGGAACAATTTTTTTACTAACCTGTTTCACCCGATTAATTAATAATCATTTTTCTAGTTCCCATCACTTTGGATTTGAAGCTGCCGCATGATACTGACACTTTGTTGATGTCGTTTGATTATTCCTCTATGTTTCAATCTATTGATGAGGAAATTAATTATTTATATAATATATTTAGTATATTTGACTTCCAATCAAAAAGTTTAATAATTTTAATATAAATAATTTCTGTAATAACAATTTTAATTATAATTTTTATTTTCATTTCAAATATTTTTATACTAATTTCTATATTAATTTCAAAAAAATCATTTCTTGATCGTGAAAAATGTTCTCCATTTGAATGTGGATTTGATCCTAAATCTATCGCCCGAATTCCTTTCTCTTTACATTTCTTTTTAATTACAATAATTTTTTTAATTTTTGATGTAGAAATTGCTTTAATTTTCCCTATTATTGCAACATTTAAAATAGTAAATTTTACCATATGATTTAAAATTAGTTTTTTCTTTATTAGTATTTTACTTATAGGACTTTATCATGAATGAAACCAAAATATATTAAACTGATCAAACTAACTTTAGGATTATAATTTAAATAAAATATTTGATTTGCATTCAAAAAATATTGAAATTCAATTTATCTTAACAAATAAGAAGCAATTTTGCATTTAATTTCGACTTAAAAGATAGAGTTAATTACTCCTTATTTATTAATTGAAACCAAAATAGAGGTATATCACTGTTAATGATATAATTGAATATAAATTCCAATTAAAAGAAATATATTTATAATTAGGCTGCTAACTTAATTAATAGTGATTTAATTCATTAATATTTCTTATTTATATAGTTTAAATAAAACATTACATTTTCACTGTAAAAATAAAATATTCATTTTTATAAATATCATTCAAAGATTCATCAATCACCTTAATATCTTCAATATTACGCTCTAAATATTAAGCTATTTAAATTAAATTATAATTACTATAATTATAAATAATACCCATAAAATAAATCTAAATAAATAAATTTTAAAATTATTTATTTGATATACATAATAAACAACTGAATTATATTTAATAATATTATAAATCCCCTGCCCTCTATAATATTCTCTTCAACCTAAATCAATATTTTTAAATAATTTTTGTCTATAATTTAAAAAAAAATAATTTAATCCATAAGTTGATAAACTAGGCATAAATCATATTGTAACAAAAAAATATCTTAAATAATAAGTTATTATAAACTTATTTACAGAATAAATATTTATCATACTAATTAAATACCCTATAAATGCCCCTAAAACAGATACATAAATAACCATCATTTTTAGTGAAAAAGGCAAATAAATCATATAAGGACAATAAAAAATTAATCAACTCAAAAAGCTTCCAGAAATTAATCTTATAAATAATAAAATCATTATTCTTTTTAATATTCCGTAATCTTCATCATATAAATTATAAATAACAGCTAAATTAAAATCATTCACTATTAAATATATTAATAGCCGAATAGTATAAAATATAGTTAACCCTGTCGAAAAATAATACAAATAAAAAATTATTAAATTTAAGTTTCTTATTCTCACTATTTCTAAAATCATATCCTTAGAATAAAACCCTGCCAAAAAAGGAATACCACATAAAGCTAAATTTGAAATATTTATACATAAAGAAGTTAATGGAATATACAGTCTAACCCCCCCTATTATTCGAATATCTTGTCTATCATTTATTATATGAATAATAACTCCCGCACATATAAATAATAAAGCTTTAAATATAGCATGGGTTAATAAATGAAAAAAAGCTAAATCATAAAATCCTATACTTAAAATTCTTATTATTAACCCTAATTGTCTTAATGTTGACAAAGCAATAATTTTCTTTAAGTCAAACTCATAATTAGCTCTAATCCCAGCTATTATTATTGTTAAACCAGAAATCAATAACAAATATTTAAAAAAAAATATATCAACTAATAAATTATTGAACCGAATTAATAAATAAACTCCCGCCGTTACTAAAGTTGAAGAATGAACTAAAGCAGAAACAGGAGTAGGAGCCGCTATAGCCGCAGGCAATCATGATCTAAAAGGAATTTGAGCTCTCTTGGTCATAGCTGCAATAATTACTAATACCCCAATAATTTTTATTGAATAATCCCCTGATATAAAATCTATATAAAAAATATAATTTCAACTTCCATAATTTAATATCCAAGAAATTAAAATTAAAATTATAACGTCCCCAATTCGATTTGATAAAGCTGTCAATATCCCAGCATTATAAGACTTCACATTTTGATAATAAATTACAAGACAATAAGAAACTAATCCTAACCCATCTCAACCTAATAGAATTCTAATTATATTAGGACTAATGATTAGTAATATCATAGAAAACACAAATATTAAAACTAAATAAATAAAACGATTTAAATTTAATTCAGATCTTATATAGCTCTTTCTATAATAAATAACTGAGGAAGAAATTAAAGAAACAAACATCATAAATAATAATGACATCCAGTCTAATAGAATAGTCATTACAACTCTTATTGAATTTAAAGAAATAACTTCTCACTCTAAAAATAATACCATATTTTTTATAATAAAATAAATAGTTAAAAAAAAATTTATCCCCATAAAAAAAAATAAAAAAAAAAATCTAATAAAACAAATTGAATACTTTTTAATGATTAAAAATGAATTTCTTCATATTTTTGACTCCACAAATCAATGTTTTAATTAAACTATTCTAATAAAATCAAATTATTCTATAATCAATTTTTAAAACTAAAATATTTAAAGGTAATCAATGTAATATTAACATTAAGTATTCTCGTGACACCCCACTATAAAATCTATAAATTCTTGAATTATACCCCCCATGTTGAGTATAGGAGTATAAGTATAAGCTATACCCAGCTCTAAAAAAAGAAATTATCATTAATAAAATTATTCTTAATCAGGATCATCTCATTAATCTATTAATTAAACTAATTTCTCCTATTAAATTAAGAGAAGGAGGGGCCGCTATATTAGAAGATATTATTAAAAATCACCATAATCTTATAGTGGGCATAAAATTTATTACCCCCTTATTTAAAAACAAACTTCGGCTATTTATGCGCTCATAATTAATATTAGATAAACAAAATATTCCCGATGAACATAATCCATGCCCAATTATTAAAATATAAGCCCCGAGATACCCCCAATAATTTATTGTTATAACTCCTCCAATAACAATTCTCATATGAGCTACTGAAGAATAAGCAATTAAAGACTTCATGTCAATTTGACAAAAACATTTTAAACTAATATAAAATCCCCCAATTAAACTAATTGCAACCCAAATGTAACTTATAGAAAAATTAATTCTTTGTAAAACTACTATAATTCGTAAAAGCCCATAACCCCCTAATTTTAATATAATAGCAGCTAAAATTATAGAACCAGAAATGGGGGCCTCAACATGAGCTTTCGGCAACCATAAATGAACAAAATATATAGGCATTTTCACCAAAAAAGCTAATAATAAACTTAAATATAAAGAAATCAAATGATAATCATAAAATTTTATTATATATATTATTATATAATTCATATCTTGATAAATATAAAAAATTCCTATTAGTAAAGGCAAAGAAGCAAATAAAGTATAAAATAACAAATATACCCCCGCCTGAATACGCTCAGGTTGATACCCCCACCCAACAATCAATATCAATGTAGGCACTAAACTACTCTCAAAAAATAAATAAAACATGAATAAATTTATAACACTAAAAGTTAAATATAATATTATAATCAAAAAAATAATGTTAAATAAAAAATAAGTATCAAAAAATTTCTCCTTATTTAACTTCTCACTTGCTATAACTATTAAAAAAGTAATTCAAATTCTTAATAAAATTAGGCCATAAGAAATTATATCACATCCTAATATATATCTCAAATTAAAAAAATTTATAATATTAACACTTCTATTTATAAATATAAATATCATAATCATAAAAATAAATTGAATTAACCAAAATATATTTTTCATAAAACATAAAGGAATTATAAAAATTATTATAAATAAAAATTTTATCATTTAAATTAAATTAAATCTTTGAAAATAATCATTCCCATGAGTTCGAATCATAGAAACTAAGATAGATAGCCCTAAAGCACCCTCACAAACAGAAAAGACTAAAAATACTATTAATATATATAAATTATAATCAATTTCTATTAAATATAATATTAGTAAAAAATAAACTCTTAAAACAATTATCTCTAATCTTATTAAAACAATCAATAGATGTTTATGCTTTGAAACAAAAATTATATTCCCAATTAAAAATATCACTAAAATTAAGAATCTTATTATCATTTGTTTTTATAGTTTAAAAAAAACTTTGGTCTTGTAAGCCAATAATAAGATTATTCTTTAAAAACTTCAAAGAAAAAGATATTCTTTATCAATAATCTCCAAAATTACTATTTTTATTAAACTATTCTTTGAAATTATAAAAATATTTTTATCAAACTTAATTTTTTTTTTATGCTTATTCATATTTTTCACTAATCACCCATTAGCAATAGGGATAATAATTTTAATTCAAACTTTATTAACGTGTACTTTATCTGGGATATTAATTGATACTTACTGATTTTCATATATCTTATTTTTAATCTTTTTAGGGGGATTACTTGTACTATTTATTTATGTATCAAGAATCGCCTCTAATGAACTATTCAAAATTAACCTTATAAATAAAATTTTATTTTTAGTTAGAATCTTTTATTCCCTTCTTATTACATTTTACTTAATAAATAACCTTTCCTGAATAAACTTTTATTTTAATGAAGAAATAAATAATTTTCTTAATAACATTTTTTTTTTTAATAATGAATATAATTTTAATCTATCTAAATTATATAATGAACAAACTTATTTTTTAATATTCTTATTAATTATCTATCTATTTATTACTTTAGTCGCAGTAGTTAAAATTACCAATATTTTCTTTGGCCCTCTCCGGCCTATAATATAACCAATGATAAATTCTTTTAATCCTATCCGCAAAATACACCCTGTCATTAAAATTATTAACGGGTCATTAATTGATCTACCTTCCCCATCTAATATTTCCTCTTGATGAAATTTCGGATCTCTACTAGCTATCTGTCTTATAACTCAAATCTTAACAGGATTATTTTTAACTATGTATTATTCGGCCAATACTGAATTGGCTTTCTTTAGAGTAAACTATATTTGTCGAAATGTTAATTATGGGTGATTAATTCGAACTATCCATGCTAATGGAGCTTCATTTTTTTTCATTTGTATCTACCTTCACATTGGGCGAGGAATATACTATGAATCATTTAATTTAAAATTAACATGAATAATTGGGGTAATTATTTTATTCCTACTAATAGCCACAGCTTTCATAGGATATGTTTTACCCTGAGGCCAAATATCATTCTGAGGAGCTACAGTTATTACAAATTTACTTTCTGCAATCCCTTATTTAGGAACAATATTAGTTAACTGAATTTGAGGGGGATTCGCAGTCGATAACGCTACATTAACCCGATTTTATACTTTCCATTTTTTATTCCCTTTTATCATCTTAATATTAACTATAATCCACTTACTTTTCCTTCATCAAACAGGATCTAATAACCCCCTTGGTATTAATAGTAATATTGATAAAATCCCTTTCCACCCATTCTTTACATTCAAGGATTTAATTGGGTTTATTATCTTAATTTTTATTTTATGCCTATTAACACTTATTGATCCTTATTTACTAGGAGACCCTGATAATTTTATCCCCGCCAATCCTCTAGTTACCCCAATCCATATTCAACCGGAATGATACTTTTTATTTGCATACGCCATTCTTCGATCAATCCCCAATAAATTAGGAGGAGTAATTGCTTTAGTTATATCAATTGCAATCCTAATTATTTTACCATTTACATTCAATAAAAAAATTCAAGGTATCCAATTTTACCCCCTTAATCAAATCTTATTTTGATTTTTAATTACAACAATTATTTTATTAACTTGAATTGGTGCTCGCCCAGTTGAAATACCATATATTTTAACAGGCCAAATTTTAACCTTAATTTACTTTTCTTATTTTATTATTAACCCAATTTTAAACAAATTCTGGGATAAATTAATTTTTTATTAATTAATGAGCTTGTTAAGCATTTGTTTTGAAAACTTAAGAAAGAATAAAATATTCTATTAATTTATACTAAATTTATTTTATAAATTAAAATCATTTTTACCCCTAAAAAAAAAATTAAATAATTTAAAGAAATAGGCAAATATCTTTTTCAACATAAAGATATTAACTTATCATAACGATACCGAGGTAAAGTCCCTCGAACTCAAATAAAAAAAAAAGAAATAAATACTAATTTAAAATAAAAAATAATATTTAAATCATAACCCCCTATATAAAGAATAACAAATAATATTCTTATGAATAAAATTCTAGAATACTCTGCTAGAAAAATTAAAGCAAACCCTCCTCTTCTATATTCAATATTAAACCCAGAAACTAATTCTCTTTCCCCCTCAGCAAAATCAAAAGGAGTTCGATTAGTCTCAGCTAATATAGAAGAAAAAAAACACAACGATAAAGGAATTATTAAAAAAAACATTCAGATTAATATTTGATAATCACTAAAAATCAATAAATTAAAATTTATAACTAAAATGATACTAGATATTAAAATTAATGCTAAACTTACTTCATAAGAAATTGTTTGAGCTACCGCACGTAACCCCCCCAATAAAGAATAATTTCTATTGGAAGATCACCCAGCAATTAATAAAATATAAACCCCAATTCTTGTACAACATAAAAAAAAAATAACCCCAAGATTAAATGTAACTATATTAAATATATAAGGAATAACAGATCAAATAATTAAAGATAGTATAAATCCAATAATAGGAGAAAAATAATATGAATAATAATTTGAATAATTTAAAAAAGTTTGTTCTTTAGAAAATAACTTAATAGCATCTCTAAAAGGCTGTAAAATCCCTAAAACCCCTAACTTATTAGGTCCTTTACGAATTTGAATATACCCCAAAACTTTCCGCTCTAATAATGTTAAAAAAGCCACTCCAATTAAAACCCCTAATATTAAAATTAATACCCCAATTAAAAGATTTAATATATCTATATTTAACATTACTACCTATATAAATAAATTATTATATATTAATGAATTCTAAGATCATCACACTTTTCTGCCAAAATAGTCTAAAGTAATTTATTAATAAAATCCTCATTAATTAAATTATTTAAAATATTTGATCCTTTCGTACTAAAATATTTTAACCCTATAAAGATAGAAACCAACCTGGCTCACGCCGGTTTGAACTCAGATCATGTAAGATTTTAATGATCGAACAGATCAAAATTTTAAACTTTTGCATTTAAATTTTATCTTAATCCAACATCGAGGTCGCAAACTTTCTTTCTTATTTGTGCTAAAAAAAAAAATTACGCTGTTATCCCTAAGGTAATTTTTTCTTTTAATCAATAATATTGGATCTTATAATCACTTATTTATGTCTTTATTTAAAGAAAAAGTTAAATTAATTTTTCTATCACCCCAATAAAATAAATAAAAATATGTTAATTTTTATTTTATATACTTATTTAATATAATTTTATTTATAAAACTCTATAGGGTCTTCTCGTCTTTTATAAATATTTTAGCTTTTTAACTAAAAAATTAATTTCTACCAATAACTAAGAGACAGCTTATATCTCATCAAATCCTTCATACAAGTCTTCTATTAAAAGACTAATGATTATGCTACCTTTGTACAGTCAATATACTGCAGCCCTTTAATCTTTATCAGTGGGCAGATTAGACCTTAGATTATTATCAAAAAGCCATGTTTTTGATAAACAAGTGAATAAAAATTTTTGCCGAATTCCTTTTTATTAACTTAAATTTAAATTAATTTTTTTTTATTCTTTTTGATATACTAATTTTATTATTATTTCTAATTTTATTTTATTAAAAAATATTTTTTTATAAAAATTTAAATTTTAATTTAAATTTTTATTACTTTTATAAAATTATTTATAATAAATTATAATTTTTAAACAATATAAATTTTAAAATTTTTTTTTTTTACTCAATAATTTAACTATTATAATTTTTTAAATTAAAGCTCATCCCCTAATTTACTTAATTTTAAAATTTTATAATTAATTATTAAATTATTAAATTTTTTAAATTTTAAATTAAATTTTTTTCTAAAAAAACTAGATATATTTGAAAACGATTAACATTTCATTTCTAATTAATAATTTAAAATAATTATACTACATTAACTTTTATAATTAATTAGCCCTTTCAAATTCGAGATTATTTAACCTAAAAAATATTTTTTAACAAACCCTGATACACAAGATACAACAAACTAAATTTACTTTCTTAATAATTTATTTTAACCCCTATTTCAAATTTCTTTTATAATACTAATTAACTATAAAAATTTATATTTTTTCTAAAAAAATACTTTAATACCCCCCTATTAAAACTTTTTTTATTAAATATAAATCTTATTAATTTCCCCCCTCAAATCAATTAAATTTTAATATCTTTCCAATGTAAATGAAATGCTTTTCAAGCTCTAATTTGTTCATTCTAGGGGCACTTTCCAGTACCCCTACTTTGTTACGACTTATTCCAATTTTTAAATGAAAGTGACGGGCAATATGTACATATTTTAATTATTAATCATTTTAATAAACTAATTAAAATTACATTTAAATCCACCTTCAAAAAATTTTTACAAAAATTTTATTCGTATAAATAATTTTATTGTAACCCATTTTAAACTTAATTATAATCTGCATCTTGATCTGAATTAATTTAAATTTAAAATTTTTAAATATTATTTTTATCTAAAAATATTTTTTTAACAATGATATACAAAATAATTAATTAAGTAAGTTTATTCGTGGATTATCAATTAATAAACAGATTCCTCTAAATAAACTAAAATACCGCCATTTTATTTAAGTTTCAATATGTATGTATATATTTATTTACTATTTTAGTATTTTTATTGAAATTCTAATAATAGGGTATCTAATCCTAGTTTCTTATAAAATTTATTAACTCATAAATATTAAATAAATTTTAATAAAATTAAAATTTCACTTAATAAATTTACTTTTAATTTAAAAATAATTAATATTTATTATAAACTAAAAAAATTTAATTTAACTTTTGTTTAACCGCAACTGCTGGCACAAAATTAGTTATTAATTTTTATATTACTAAATCTTAATTTCTTAAATTTTTAATTTTAATTACTACAATTTAATTTTAATTATTTTTAAAATAATTAAAATTTACTACTAAAATTTATATGTAAAATAAATTTAAAATAAATTAATTAAAACATAAAATTTTATTTATATATTATTAAACTTGTATAGATTTTTTTTTTTTTTTTTTATTTTAAATTTTTAATTTATATATTATTCCTATATATAAAATATTTAATATAATTTATTAAATATTTAATATTTCTTTTCTTTTTTTTTTCATAATAATATATTAAAAATTAAATTAAATATAATCGATTTATAATCATTGAAATAAATAATATATTATAAATATATTAATAAATTAAATATTAATTAATATATTATTTATTTATAATTATATAATATATATATATTAATTATAAATTATAATAATATATTAAATTATTTATATACATATATATATATATATACGCACACACAAATTTTCATATAAAATTCAAAGAATTATAAATTTATATTATACCTAAACCATAAGTAATAATTTTATATATAAAGATTAAA